CACTTCAACGGTCTTTGATGGTTATACGGGTACCAAAAGTACGAATGAGATGGATCTTTGTTTTCCCAACCATTATTTTTAGTCCCGATACCAATAAGGAAAAGGGTCATTTAGAACAAAATTTTTGTGTTGTTGATTCCTAGGTGTAGTGCTTTTTCCCCGATGCCAACCTATTGGTACTAATGAAGTAGGATTTACCTTCAATACAGAACCTATAAATGTAACCTTTTGCTCAATACTAAAATTGATAATTGAAGCATCTAAGGCTGCATCAATCGAAGATACACGACAGAAGGAATTGCTCTATCTCTAAACTTCACCTTCACCAAGCGTAGGTTTCTTTCACTAATTTTTTTTTTTAGATTCCTAACTACGTTCTTTTTCTCGTAAAACTGAGAAGTAAAAAAAAAACAAGAAAAAATCAAATCGCACCATCTCTGTAATAGGTAAATGCCTTTTTTTCTCCTGAAGTTGTCGGAATTATTTGTAATAAAATGTTGGCTACAATTGAAGAGGTCTTATCAATAAAATTTCCATTTATTCGAGATCTAGGCATAATTAGTAATTAATTCTATAATTATTATCATTAAAAAAAATTCCACAAAAAAAGGAATGGTACAGTACAAAATAACATAAAAACAGACTAATTAGAAAAACGTAGGTCCCAAATTGTCCACCTTTTTTTGACAAAGATGAAATAGTTGAATCAGATTAGATTTCATTACAATTTTGTAGTATACCAATGACCAAAACTCTTACTATTTCATTTAAGTTGAATAACCAAGCTTCCTATGAATTAGGATAACTCGAAAAGTTTTTATTTTCTCATGGAATAACCATTCCATGAGAAAATAAAATTCAAACAAAGTAACCATCCCTTTTGTTTGCATAACGTGTATGTGCCACACCATAAAAGAAAAATATAAAAAGGAATCGTCCTATTCATGAATTTTGAAATGACTCGCTATTCATTCGGGTTTTGGTCAGAAATAAGATTCTGTAGGAGAGATGGCCGAGTGGTTCAAGGCGTAGCATTGGAACTGCTATGTAAACTTTTGTTTACCGAGGGTTCGAATCCCTCTCTCTCCGTTTCTTTTCATTCATCAACATTACCAACTACAATGTGTCAAATCAAATAAGAATTTATATCATTATTCTAATTAACAGTAAGACCCTTAATTTCATAGAGATTCTCTATCCGTAATTAAATCCATGCGTAAAATACAAATAGAAAAATCCTATTTATATTGAAAAAATAAAAAGAATCCTATTGTCCTTTTGTGATACGTGAATGAGACAGGGCACAAGGTACTCTATTTACTTCAGCGAAAGGAGTCAAAATTTTATACTTTTTATTTTCGTTAGAATCAAGTCTGACGGGAATAATATTCTACGACCAACAACTCATTTATTTTCAAACCAATCAATTTACTATCTATTATTTGATTTACAAATCCTTTATATTGTAAGGAGTCAATAGTCAAATGGTTTGGCAATTCCCCGTGGGGGGATGAAACAAGAGAATTTTTAATCAGAGCTTTCGATCTTTCTTTATCCTTCGTAGTAATAATATCTCGGGGTTTGCAACGATAACTTGGTATATCCACTATACGACCATTAACTAAAATGTGTCTATGGTTAACTAATTGTCTGGCTCCAGGAATGGTCGAAGCCATACCTAATCGAAAAAGTATGTTATCCAAACGCATCTCAAGCAGTTGTAGTAAAACCTGGCCGGTTGACCCTTTGGCTTTTCCAGCAATATGCACATATTTAAGTAATTGTCGCTCTGTAAGACCATAATGAAAACGCAATTTCTGTTTCTCTTCTAAACGAATACGATATTGCGATCTTTTTCCAGAGCGCAATTGGGTTTGAAGATCACTTCTGGATCTGGGTCTTTTACTAGTGAGTCCCGGTAAAGCCCCCAGCCGGCGTATTTTTTTGAAACGAGGTCCTCGGTAACGGGACATATAAAGGCTCCTTTTTAATTCACTTTCCTTTAACAATGAAATCTAAATTAAGACTGAACTAAAGGATCAGCAAAACAAAACTCAATCTACTGAAGTACTACAAAACAGAATAAACTAAATTTTATAAATATTCGTATTTTTGTATATATATAGGAAATTCAAGTTAAGACTACGTTTTCCAATTTTTTCTGTAGAAGATCTAATTGTTCTAGTCAACTTTTTTTATTCATAGCTATAGCTGCAAGTTACCATGACATAATAGATTGGTGACCCGGCATTTAGAGAAAGCGAAAGTAGAGATTTTCAATCATGGAAAGAGCCGGCTATCGGAATCGAACCGATGACCATCGCATTACAAATGCGATGCTCTAACCTCTGAGCTAAGCGGGCGGATATAAGAGCAATACAGGAAACTTCGGATCTTAGCTATTACCTAGCGATTCTTCTTATTTTTTTTTTTTTTTTTTTACTATTATGAATAATTCATTTATTTCCATTATTCGAATAGAAATCAATAGAATATTATTCTCTTTTCACTATTTATCTAATTTATCTATTAGGATATAGATAGTTTCGTTACTTGAAATTTAAATTTCAAGTTTTAAAGTATTGTTTTCTAGTTCCACGATTAGAATTATACAATTCTAATGGTAATAAATGACTAAAACTTATAAAAATTTGGATTATAGAATTATACACAATAGGACGAAGAAGGAATATTGGCCGTTCCACTATTTTAAATAGTATTGTCAAAAGTAAAGATTAGGAAAGGCATAGATATATGTGGGATATATCTATCCATATTGAATTGTGGATAAATTAATGATAGAATAGAGGGTGGGCATAAAAATAAAATAGCAGCATACACTTTTTAAATATAGGAATCATTACCTAATGAATTTAACAGTGCCAAGATCAACGAAAGAGGTGGATGGAATTACAACTGGATCCTTGTCTTAAAGTCTCAAAGCAAAGGAAGGGGGATATGGCGAAATTGGTAGACGCTACGGACTTGATTAGATTGAGCCTTGGTATGGAAACCTGCTAAGTGGTAACTTCCAAATTCAGAGAAACCCTGGAACTAAAAATGGGCAATCCTGAGCCAAATCTTTGTTTTGATAAAAAATAAAAAATGAGAATAAAAAGGGATAGGTGCAGAGACTCAATGGAAGTTGTTCTAACGAATGAAATTTACTACGTTAGATTATATACCTAATACGTACGTATACATACTTACATAGCAAGCGATTAATCACATTTCTTTCTTCTTTTTTTATATTACTATTATATCATCTACTATTAGGATATGAGTATTAGTATGAGTATAGGATAAGGATATATAGAGAAACCCTCTATCTTATATTCTTCTTTATATTCTATATAAATTAGAATTATTAACTATGAAAAATTTCAATTATAATTGAAGTTGAAAAAAGAATCAAATTCAAATATTCAGTGATCAAATGAGTCATTCCAGAATTTGATATATTTTTTGAAGATGAATCGGACGAGAATAAAGAGAGAGTCCCATTTTACATGTCAATACCGACAACAATGAAATTTAGAGTAAGAGGAAAATCCGTCGAATTGAAAAATCGTGAGGGTTCAAGTCCCTCTATCCCCAAGAAAAAGCCCATTTTAATTCCTCACTCTTTCTTTACTCTCATCCTATTTTTTTATCAGTTGTTCAGTTCAAACAAAATTCAATATCTTTCTAATTTCATTCACTCTGTTCTTTCACAAAAGGATTCGAATAGAAATCCTCCTCCTATCTTCTTCCAATTCCAATCCAATTTTCTTTGTTTTTCTTTGTATAGATACGATACCTGCACAAATGAACATATATGTTCAAGGAATCTCCCTTATTTAATAATTCATTTAAAAAATCACAGTTCATATCATTATCTTTAAATTTAAAAAGAAAGTTTTCTATCTAAGAAATTAAAGGGGACTAGGTCCAATTTGTTAAGACTTTCTTTTTTAGTTCTTTTCGTTTACATAGATACAAGTACTCTGCTAGGATGATGCAGGGTACTGGTCGGGATAGCTCAGTTGGTAGAGCAGAGGACTGAAAATCCTCGTGTCACCAGTTCAAATCTGGTTCCTGACACATGAATAATTTATTGAATAGATATTCTTTCTTTTATTTTTCATTTTTTCCTCTCTTTTCCTAATTTTATTATTCCAAAAAGATGTTAAATTTTCCTATATATAAAATCTAATAGCTAAAAATATTCAATCAAAGAGTGGAAGGATAGGGATAAAAAGGGGATGTATTTCAAACACAGTACAAATAAACTCCGATTCTTTTCATTTCATCTCTTTTGTCTTTTCTTTCCTATTTTTTTTTTCACTCTTGCTCAAGTTACTTTCCGGGGTCCCCACTAAGTGATGCGCGCGGTACAAAGTTCATGGTGCAGAAATCTTTTGAGCCATCCTATTGTTTCTGCTCATACAAAATGTATAGGATATTTTTCCAATTGGGGAAAAGCAATGAAAGCCTATTTTTCTTTTTTCTTTTGGCCCACCCACAATACGAATAAAAATAAGTAATGTAAAAATGTTATTTGATTGAAATGAAATCTGGAGTCGTGTCGTATAAGTAAAAAGGGGGTTTCTTATCATTCAATGAGCATCTTGAATTTCATAGAAATTGGGCGTAATAGAATCTTTACGTAAGGGCCAGCCTATCCAACTTTCAGGCATCAAGATACGTTTAAGGCGAGGATGATTCTCATAAGAAATTCCCAACATATCATAAGATTCCCGTTCTTGAAAATCAGCACTTTTCCAAATCCAAAAAACTGACGGGGTTTTAGGATTACTCCTGGGAGCAAAGACTTTTATGCATACCTCTTCTGGTTTATCTATACCATATCGTATTTTCGTAAGGTGATACACACTAGCTAAAAATCCGCCTGGTGCTACATCATAGGCACACTGGGAGCGTAAATAATTGTAACCATATACATATGAAATGACAGCAATGGAGTCCCAATCCTCAGTTTTTATTTGTAAAGTCTCTAT